GATGCTCGATGTGTAACGAGTAAATACGATTTTACGAAGTGCTTTGAAGTCACCTCAATCTATTCTATTCAATCATATGGAAAGCTGCATCCGATGAAAGTCGTACGTGCAGTTTGGAGGGAGATTTCTGAAGAGCCAGGAGATCCACCCTACAATATGGAGTCAAAAAGCCAAAATAATATCCTAAGAAATAGTTGGAATGGAAGAAAGATCGGATGTATCTGCAAACTCATGTCATATCGGAGCAGTGTAGTGAATAAAAAAAGAGATATAGAATCGGATCCAATTTATCGGAATCGATTGGTAAACATGTTGGTTGACCGTACCATGAAGTATGGAAAAAAATCCCTGGCTTATAAGATTATTTATCAAGCTATGAAACGTATAAGGCAAAAAACAAATAGGAATCCACTGTCTGTTCTGCGACAAGCCGTACGTGGGGTAACTCCCGATGTTACAACAGAATCCAAACGTGTGGGTGGATCAACCTATCGAATTCCCGTTGAAGTGGTACCTGCGGAGGGAAGGGCTTTGGCTATCCGATGGTCACTGATTGCGTGTAGAAAACGTTCAGGTCGAAGCATGGCTTTAAGGTCGAGTGATGAATCGATGGATGCGGCCAGAAATTCCGGTAGTGCAGTACGGAAGAAGGAAGAGATTCATAGGGTGGCAGAAGCGAACAAAGCTTTTGCCCATTTTCGCTAATCTCAGGTTTGTTTCAATCCACAACTTTTTACTTGTGGATTGAAACATTTCGTTGTGAAGCGCCGGACGCTAGAAATTAAGACATGCCAAGAAAAGAAACCTATGGATAAAAAGAAATTAGATAATGAATAGATAATGAAAAAGATGTATCAAGTTATAGGGGAGGATTGACAAGGGGTGATTCGATCCTGAAATTCTCTTTTTCAAACATCTGTTTTTTTTTATCCAAGAGAAATAAACTGAAAGTGGAATTAAGAAGTTCATCGAGAAAATGCTTGAGGTAGGATGATCGAGAAATTGAAACCGACTGTGAAACATAGTGAGAAATCTGCGTGCTTTGAGCAATTGCCGCGGTTTGGGAAGCTAGCTTCTTTTCATCCCGACCCAAAAACGAGACGTCCGTGCTTCGTCCAAATCCACTGAGTCTTGAGTCCAACCCAAAGCCATCTCATTGGGAGGAATTGCCCCCCCCTTTCTTACTTACCTCTTCTCTCACCTCGCTTGCGCAACCTTTCAATTCTCTTTGAGAGGTCTCATCTGATAAAAACGATTCTATTATAGGTAGAATGCTGTAGCTCTATTTGTTGTAAAAAGATAGTGCTTCATGGGCATAGAAAGGGGTTGATAACCCATATTCTTTAGTTGTCAATAAATGGTTCTTTTTTATCCCTCCAAGATACAAGGGGAGATTTTTCAATTGGTTATTATCGATAGTTATTATCGATAAAAGGATACATCCTGCGATATCAGGGATATAGAGATAAAGATGTACAAAAGACCGGGGAGTCTCTCCCATCCTTATTTGTGTTGAAGATTCACGATTAGTTGACACGAATAGGATTTCGTGATATACTACAAATTAACAAGCGCACTCGCCTGGGAAATCATTTATTGCTTTGAGAACCAAAAATTACCATGACTGCAACTTTAGAAAGACGCGAAAGCGCAAGCCTATGGGGTCGCTTCTGCAACTGGATCACCAGCACCGAAAACCGTCTCTACATCGGATGGTTCGGCGTCTTAATGATCCCTACTCTACTAACCGCAACCTCTGTATTCATCATTGCTTTCATCGCAGCTCCTCCTGTAGATATTGATGGTATTCGTGAGCCTGTTTCTGGTTCTTTACTATACGGAAACAACATTATCTCAGGTGCTATCATTCCAACCTCTGCAGCTATAGGTTTACACTTCTACCCCATTTGGGAAGCAGCTTCCGTTGATGAATGGCTTTACAATGGTGGTCCTTACGAACTGATCGTTCTTCACTTCCTACTTGGTGTAGCTTGCTACATGGGTCGTGAGTGGGAACTAAGCTTCCGTCTAGGCATGCGTCCTTGGATTGCTGTTGCATACTCAGCCCCCGTCGCAGCTGCCGCTGCTGTATTCTTGATCTACCCAATTGGTCAAGGAAGCTTCTCAGACGGTATGCCCCTAGGCATTTCTGGTACTTTCAATTTCATGATCGTTTTCCAAGCTGAGCATAACATCCTTATGCATCCCTTCCACATGTTGGGTGTAGCTGGCGTATTTGGCGGCTCTCTATTCAGTGCAATGCATGGTTCTTTGGTAACTTCTAGTTTAATCAGAGAAACGACTGAGAATGAGTCTGCTAATGCAGGTTATAAGTTTGGTCAAGAAGAAGAAACTTACAACATTGTAGCTGCTCACGGTTACTTTGGACGTTTGATCTTCCAATACGCTAGCTTCAACAATTCTCGTTCTCTGCACTTTTTCCTAGCTGCTTGGCCTGTAGTAGGTATCTGGTTCACCGCTCTAGGTATCAGCACCATGGCATTCAATTTGAATGGTTTTAACTTCAACCAATCCGTAGTTGACAGCCAAGGTCGTGTAATTAACACTTGGGCTGATATCATCAACCGTGCTAACCTAGGTATGGAAGTTATGCACGAGCGTAACGCTCATAATTTCCCTCTAGACTTAGCTTCTGTTGAAGCTCCTTCTGTAAACGGATAATAGCTCTCTGGTCTGGCAGTAGAATGAAATACCAAACCTTCGCTTTACCAAAGGTTTGGTATTTCATGCATAAAAGGGATTTCTATCAAACGGATTTTCAAACAAATAGAAAGAGGAGTAACCGTGTGTCACAGCCTAACAAAAAGGTTGTTTTCAATCCCTGATTCTAAAGAATCTTTAGAATACTCTTCCGCGTCCGCGGCTATTATAAAAATCCAATCTATTTATGCTCCGAGTTACGGAATACCATCCCATGTTCATTGAAATGAATTGAAAGCACATTCTTTACGGAATGAATCTCCTTATATATATATTGATATAGACATCTATCATAGACATAGAGCCGGTCTCTCTTCATGTTCAGAGAACCAAGTACAGGAGGGGGCGGACGTAGCCAAGTGGATCAAGGCAATGGATTGTGGATCCATCACGCGCGGGTTCAATCCCCGTCGTTCGCCCATTCACTTACGGAACTTATTCCTGTGACGTAAACGAGAGCATCTTGATTAGGAGATAGATAAGGTGGAACAGTCTTCCTCAACTCTCAGTTAAATGGGATTCGTTATACGACGTAAGTTCCGAATATGAAGATGCCTATGAATAAAGTAACTCCGTTTGATTCGAGGCATTAACCTCATTGGGCCTTGAATCTTTTCAATTATTATCCGTATAATGATATATTAGACATAAATGATATCTATTTTATATAAATACGATGAAGAAGGAGACTGGGGTGAAAAGAGTTAGAGAAGACAGAGTGGGAATCTTATATTCCCTCTCTAAAGTTTTGGCGTTAGTGGGAACCAATCGATTTTGTTACTTGTCCGAATTCTTGAAGAACCAAAATCGAAGAGAATCCCTGGGTAGTCCATTTTCTAGTTATAAACCTTTTATTAGATTATTTGACTTGTGATTGTTCAGCTCGATCTTTCTACGAAACCTGCGCGATTCCGTACGGGGGGATAACATTGCCGCTCTTGAAATCCTCATGGTACTGGCAATACCAATCTCCATGCATTGCTTGATTGAAAAAAGTTCAATACAAACAGGTTCAATAGATTTGGCAAAACTGATTGATGGGGGTAGTAGAACGATCGAAGAACCAGCAATAGACTCTTTTCAATTCTCCTATTCCGTTCCTCCATCAATAAGATCCTTATATGTTGGAAAGGATGGAAAAAAAGAGACATATCATGATTATAACTCGGCTTTAAACAAAGATATTTTTGCAGGTTTGGAAAAAAAGAAGCAGCAAGTTCTTACGGATAATGTGAAAGATCCTCTGATTTCAGATGGATGGAAAATCTGGATAACGAAGGGCCCTAGCAGTGGTCTATCTGGAGATATGATGAAGAAGACTCAGGTACGGGTGTTGGATAAGAATTTGGAAGATTTCCAGGGGTTTTTCGAATTCTATAAAAATTTTAAACATTTTGCAGAAGGACGAGGTAACGATTGCGTCTTTTCATATACGAAACAAATCTCAGATTCGTGGGAAATTCAAAGAGATTTCCGATACTTCCTACCCAACTCTCCTCCGTGGTTGGGGGATTCTGTCTCCCCTTCCGTGGCGGGAGTAACAGAAAAAGGTTCCAACAGAAATCTCTATCCCTCCCAGAATCTTAAGTGGTTCCTCCAATCGTTAGAGTTCAACTCACATGAAAATGGGAGAAAATCCCCTATTTCACAGACTTATTCACAAACAAGGAATAAATTAATAGATCGACTGATTGGATTTATTCTACTCTTCAAGAAATCGGATCCAATTCCGAATAGGGTAAGAGGTATTGATCAAAATGGTGAAAAATCCGGAAAAGCCTTTAGACGTAAAGAAAATCTATCATTCAATACAATATTATGGAGGATATTTGGGTTTCAAAGTAGCAAATGTGTAGATCTCAAAAAGAGTTTTTCAAAAAATTGTAAGATCTTTTTAAGTATACCCGGAGGAATCACTGACGGGAATAAATATAATACTACTTGTCTGATTCGATTGCGGGAGAGAGGGAGCATACGCCTTCTATATCCCTTAGTTAGATGGTACGAACGGAAGAAGTTAATTTCTCTCTGCTCGATATACACGCTTCTTTTATATGACAATTTCTGTGCATTAGCCAATGAATGTTTCTCACGAATCCAATACCAGTTAGATGGTTGGGCGGGATCCACCGGTGTGGCAGGAATCACCATCGGAAAGAGATTATTGGGATGGAGGGGGAACGCAGAGCGTTCGCTGATCAAACGTATTTTATTTCGAATTGATGAGTATATGGATGTTCAGTCCAATGTATACGGATGGCTCAATACAACTAGAGACTTGTCTTTTCTTTCTTCCGGGAGAGTTTTAGTGGGAATCAATTATGACTTGGATACATCGATTCGCGGGATATCAATATGGAGAAACAGGTTCTTAACGAGTCGTATTGGTACTACTATCGAGACGACAACCGGTAGGTACGAAAAGTATTCTCATCAATATACCAAATATACCAATGTGTCATTTATTTACAAATATATTTTTTCCTTTTCCAAAGTTATTATTTGCCGAGAAGCCCTGAGAGATACGACTGATTACCTCGTTGATAAACTGAACGATATGGATAATCCATTGATTGATTTCCTTTTTAGTTCAATCGATATTGATAAAAAGGTTTCTGTACTCAAAAGAATTATCAAAGGAAAGGATCATTTATTAATAGATCCCAATTTATTAGTAAACGAAGGATTCATAGGCTCTTCAATCCTGCTCAAGCATGCAGTTGATCCACTTCCTGTTGGATCATCCGGCATCAAATCTGTTCAAACGGGTTTTTCCAATGATCCCCTCTCCTTTACGGGAAAACAGAATTGGAATCTCTTTCTACGTAATTGGAGTCGTCGAAGAGGCTCGAAAGGGGGTATTGAGAGACATGTTTTGGATAGAGTGACCACACGGGACTTTTTAAATCGATCTCAATTTTTTCTATTAAACCGTGTTGAAAGAGATTCTTCCCCGAAATTCAGGATCGGGAGGGACTTCCTTATCAAAAGATACGGTGGTAGTTACTCTAATTTTTCAGATGATTTCTGCGTGGGCTATGGTCATCCAGTCAGTTCCTATTTTGGAATAGGGTTTTCTGGTAACGAAAGGGTCGTTTCATCTATTCAATCTCAAGTGTCTGATTCGTTATTACCTAACAATTCGCAACGAACAGAAGGGGAAACAAATGATTATATACTCACGACGATTCAATCTACCCCATCTGATTCGGATAGATCTATAATATTCTCATTTTTAACCCATTCAGATAGCCATTTCAATTCGATTTTGAATCTCAAAAGATTACTGTCGAAACCGAGCTCATTCCCTCGTGAAATGAGAGATTTCTCTTTCTTTTCGCACAATGGAGATAACATTTCTTTGAAACAAACATTGGTAAACGATAAGCTATCGACGGATTGGCAATCTCAATTTTATACTAAAAATTTGGGCTTGGGTCAAGTCAATTCAAATAAGTCTATTGAGGGGGGGTCAAGCTCGGTAAATGGTTTCATTGGAAATCGACTTGACCGAAACAAGTCGTTTATCAGGTCTTTCTGGGAATTAAGAGAAGTAGAAACACTTTATCGGTCAAGAAGATTATCGTTGTTCCGCATCGGTGGAGCGTCAAAAAATCTCACGGGACTGCTTGAAAAGGAGGTTTTGCACAAAGATACGAAGTTGGTGGATCCAACTATGCAAGAAGAACCTATCCGTACATCCCATCCCATCGATCTCGGGAAATTATTAAACGATTTAAACGAATATAAGATGTCTTGGATTTATTGGAAAGACAATGTCTTGGAGAACTGGCGCCTATTTGAGGAATATATACCTTGGTTTTTCACCCCTACCTGGTGGAGATACTTCTACGATCTGCTGGAGAACACATATCCAGAAATGGTCCTGAAAATAAGTGATGATTTTGATTACCGTATCCCCGGGATTGTAAAAAGAACGAGGGAAGTTATAAATGGTGCTAGATCTTATTTGTTAAAAAGATTAGCATTGAGATTCAAAAACGATTCGATCATTGACATATTATCCAAAATAGATCTTTTTATTGTCGAAGAAATTACTAATTAAACGAAGGTTTCATATTCATATCCGGGATGGTCAATATTTAAATTTTCAAATATGTCTATCCCATCTCAACTCACTCTTTCCATATTATTTGTTCCTGCATCTTCCAAGTCTTTTTGGCCCGTTATTTCGGGTTTCAATTCCCTTTCTTTATGGAAACGCTTCGCTACGATTGGATACTCAATAGACCCGATGCGTAGGGCCTATCTGGAAACGTTGATGTATTCTCCTTCGACAGGGCAAATGGGAACGAGGGATCTACTGATACATCCTCTGAAGAGATTTTTAAATTATATCAATAATATATTATTTTATTCCTTGGTAAAGAATGAACTTGATTCATGGATGCTGCGTAGGGAAAGCTCTGATACCCTTAGAGTCAATAAGGAACTATTGACTCAATATTTAGTTACGAATAAGACTATTTTCAAGTATGGATCAAAATTGAATTTTCATTTATTGAGCAGTGAGTTGAATTACGGACCTTCCTCACAAGAAGGATCGAGTCTTTTGTCGTACCTACATCAGATCCGTCGAAATAATCTATGGAATTACAAGATCCGTAAGTCGGATTCTGCGGAGAAGTGGGTTCTTTCTGCCCCTGAAAGAAATATTCTATTTTCAGCTACGATGAGACAAAAGGGCATTCTACAAATGCCATATCGTGACATACCTATCTCGCTTCAATCAGGATTATTATCATCTGAAGGAATTTCATTGATAGGGCCCATGGAAACTGGAAGATCCTATCTCATTAGGGATATAGCGTCCGACTCTTACTTCCCGTTGGTCAAACTGCCGATACCGAAACTGTTACACAATCGATCATATTTCAATAATGCACGTGGAAACTTCATCTCGAAGGAGAGCGTATACCGAGTGAGTCTCATTTCTGAAATGGCGAAAGAGATGTCTCCCCGTGTAATATGGATTCAAGACATTCATCAATTAAATGCTCATCGTTCGTATCATAAATTAGAAGCGGATCCTAGATTCTTACCTTGCCTAATATTGAGGAGTATTCAGAATGAGCGCAGGAATTCTTGCATTCGTAACAATCTCGTTATCGCCTCAACCCATGTACCTGCAGAGGTGGATCCGGCTCTAATAGCTCCGAACCGGTTGAACCAATTGATAAATCTTCGAAGGTCTAACAGGTGTCAGCGCCAGAAAGAATTGTCGAGTCTCTTACGTGTCAAAGGGTTCGACATACAGGCTGATCCATCTCTTCTTGAAGGTACTGGGTTTGGAACCACGGGTTATAGCAAACGAGATCTATTCTTTTTTGCTCATGAAGCATTATTAATCGGTACTTTCAAAAGGAAAAAGATTGTATGTAGTAATGCAATTGAATTGGCTTTGCATAGACAACACTCGACTGTGACTCACATGGGTAATGGAATCAAATACAGTTCCGAATACGAGATCTTTTCTCACAGGATAGGAAAAGCTATTCCAAAAAATAGTTTTATAGACACTTTTCCCACAGATCCTTTCTGGATCGGTCGTAATACATTAAAGAAACGGTTTTATCATCTGTCTACCTGGTATTTAGAGTCTTCAATGACCGAGTCAACGATTACGGAATTAACCCTATTTCCGCACATCTTAGGGCTATTGGCTGGATTAGCGGCCCGTGATTCCTGGTTCGAAATGGATATTAGAGGGGGAGATAATCCCATCGTTATTGATAAAATTTTAGAAAACGATTTTCATCTAGCTTGTGGTCTTCTAGAAAACCTTTTTAGAGACTTCTCATGCCCAGAAATCTGTAGAAATAACAGTCAATCCGGAAATGGTCTCTTCTTTCCTTCCCCTACGGAACCCGGGTATTATTCAGATATGATATATACGAGTTGTTCCTCTCAATCTACGGAAAAGCAAGGACTGTCCAATATTCAAACTGATTTTGGAATGAAACAGCCAAGCGAAACCGATTCGATTCCGAAAGAGATATCGCGTGAGATGACTTGGTCCCCTAAGGTTTGGCATTTCAGTTTTATGCGAAGTGGTACTTATGAATCCATAAGAGTATTATCTGAATTCGATGATTGGGATAGCCTAATTCTTCTCCACCCGAATGGTCATCGAATCCCCCAACGGGATTTTGAATGGGATAGTGGTAAGGACAGCCAATTCGACTCGTACGATAAAAGAGGATATCTTTTCAGTTATACAAGAACTTTAAATAAGTTGAGACAGAAACAGACGAAAAGATTGGAGGATCGGTTGGAAACTACGTCATTGGGTGAGCAATTTCTTGAACTGGGAATCTCTGACTCGTCGAACTCATACGAAACACAATGGAATCGATTCAATGAGCCGGTTCTTTTTGTAGGGGGGCGCTTCATCTGGGACCCTATGCTTCTATTCCAGCCGGATTCTAACTTTCCTCCCCCACATCGTAATTTCTTAGCGAAGCAAGAACTGGTCCGGAGACCTTATGTGACTTATGGTTTGAGGAGGGAGCGCGAGAAACATTTTTCAAATGGAAGGATTAAGAATCTCTTTCTCTATCGTGGATATGATCGGAAATCGATAACTACTGAGTTATCGACGAAGCGATTGGATAATGCTCCTTTGGACGAAAGGCGAAATTCGGAATACGTCAAAGAGACTTGGTTCATGCATACATATCTGCAGTACCCACTTGTGTCTCTTCCTGTTCACTTGTACCAAAACATTGTAGTAGAAGATTTGAAAGAACGATTTGTTCGTCTCAAACTTCTGGTTCATCGAGATAGGTGGATGAAACGGAACCGTTCCCAATTCAAAGACTTTATTCTTTATAATATGTTGTTCGAGAGTTACCAATATCTATTCAATCCATTCTGGTTCGATAGAACTTCGTTGGATCGAAAAAGAAAACGATTATTGAATGGAAGACCATTCTTATATAAGAAATTATTACATATCGTATTGTCGAGCCCGGATCTCTAGCCATACAGTATAGGCGGACAAGTTGAATCGGTAAAAGGAAGATATATCTTCCTTTACCGATTCAGTAAAGTAACTCCTGCTTCTGAGACCCCGAATGACGAACAAATCTTAAATTCTTTCGGATATTCGGAGTAAAGAGACTCTATAGATGGGGAGGGGTATTCGGAATCAAAGAAGGAGAAGATTCCCGAGTCTAGGAAGTCATTTCCTCCGGAGGGTATCCCGCTGTTTTGTTTCAACATCCCGCTTACTAAAAACCCTTCTTGATAGATATGTGGATTTAAGCTCTTTGAGGCAGGGGCATGGACTCTTTGCCGAAACAAAATGATATATCACTTGACTCTTTCTTATAGCAAGTCTGAGACGAATGAATCGGATTGTCCATAGAATGGTTCAGACCACAGCTCAGCGGAGAGGCCGACCAGCATGCGCCGCTGATCGTCCGGCCGTAGGCCCCTCTGCTTGGCGAGCGCTCTCTCAAGGGTCTTAGAAACGATGCGAATAGAGTGCAAAGTGGACTGGTCTACGAAAAACTTTAGTATGCCTAAACAACCTAATATAGTTGCAATGACGCCCATCTGACCTCCTTAGATAAGGATTAATAGGAAAAGTGGTATCCATAAAAGGTGCAAAAGTGGTTCTGTCCGAGTTGAAGGAGCATGCGGCCGGGTCGGAGGGTGTCGATTAGTGTACGCCCGCTTCGGCCCCTTCCCCTCAGACCTCCTGAGGGTGTTTTTTCTATGCTAAAGGAGAGATTACTGTCCGTGAAAGCGTTTAACACAACTAGCACTAAGTGGGCATTGCCCAAGTTTATAATCCCAATGCTAGGAGGCAAGGTCCCCACGTCTAACCCCACCGAATCGCACTTTGGCGGGACGAGCAGTTTCCTTCCTTCAATAAGGCGGCATGGCTCCACCATGAGCCCCCCCACAGATTCTTTTCTTCTCATTCTGGTAAAAAAGGTGACATCCGTGTTCCAAAAGGTTCTCGAGCAAGCTATACTCTAATTAATACAATAAAAAATTGAGACAATAAGAGGGGTGTATGGGTTGTGGCGCGATCCAAATTACTGTTGCTAGGTAATGCCCACCCTTTTGTGCCTCCCCCCACATAACTACTGGCTGGTAATGCCGTTTATTTGTTTTCCCTCCTAATAACTAGGATCTTTTTATTCATGTGAATCCAGCACAAAACGCTGCGGTAATTTGCATTAACAAAGACTGTTTCTTTTTTTTGGATCCGCCTGACTGCAATTATTTATGTCTGGATCGGCTAACCTGACATAGCGCAAAACAGCTTCGTTTTGTGGGTTAACGGTTTTCCGTGAGTCCTCTTGGATCGGGACGGGAAAAGGAGACACCAGTGCCGTTTCTAGAGAGTCAGTGTCACCATCCGCATTGTCGGTCGAAATCACCTCTCCACATAAATTTGACCACAATTTGGTCAATCTCCCCGAATAGGATTTGAACCTACGACCAATCGGTTAACAGCCGACCGCTCTACCACTGAGCTATCGGGGAAAATAAAATGATAGGGAGTTTCCTCCTACACACATCCAGAAACTCTTGTTGACTCCTGTTTATTAAGTCGCCTCTCAATTTGTAAGACATTCGTTCCTACTTGTGGGACCGGCCTCGCAAACTTCGCAGACACCCCAACTCCTATTATAGGAAGAAGCCGTGGTGGTAGCAACCCCCTTTGCCCACTCGGCTAGAGCCTACGAATCGGGGGAGAGGGGGTCATGGTCATAATTTACCGCCCCCCCCCCTCCCAATACAGCGTATCGATCAATCACCAATTAAGGATTTTTATTCCTCCCTTTCCGAGAAACGTAGTAGAATAGCCACAGGATTATTCCTGGGAAAAGGATCAGAATGATTTTGAAAAACGATCACTAGATCGAGATTTTACTATATGCATATGCCGTAAAAAAAGCAGTTACTAGCAAAGGGATTCAAAAACAGTCGGGAAAATTAAGAAATTGGAGTTTTGTAGAACGAAAATAGCAGTTTATGGTAAAGGCGGAATCGGTAAATCGACAACAAGTTGTAATATTTCAATTGCCTTAGCAAGACGAGGAAAAAAAGTATTACAAATCGGATGTGATCCTAAACACGATAGTACCTTTACCTTGACGGGATTTTTGATACCTACTATTATAGATACTCTACAATCAAAAGATTATCATTATGAAGATGTGTGGCCTGAAGACGTTATTTACGAGGGTTATGGTGGCGTCGATTGCGTTGAAGCAGGGGGCCCACCAGCAGGGGCCGGTTGTGGTGGATACGTTGTGGGAGAAACAGTTAAATTATTAAAAGAATTAAATGCGTTTTACGAATACGATATTATTTCATTTGATGTTTTAGGAGATGTAGTTTGTGGAGGTTTTGCAGCTCCCTTAAACTATGCAGATTACTGCGTCATTATAACAGATAATGGCTTCGATGCCCTATTTGCCGCAAATCGTATTGCTGCATCGGTTAGAGAGAAAGCACATACTCACCCATTGCGATTAGCAGGTTCAATAGGAAATCGAACATCTAAAAGGGATCTCATTGATAAATACGTAGAAGCTTGTCCTATGCCTGTACTCGAAGTACTACCTCTTATCGAAGATATTCGAATATCTAGGGTAAAAGGAAAGACACTTTTTGAAATGGCTGAGCTTCAAGCAACTCTTGATTATGTCTGTGATTTTTATTCAAATATAGCTGATCAATTATTATCTCAACCAGAAGGAATTATACCAAGAGAAATTCCGGATAGAGAATTATTCAGTTTACTTTCTGATTTCTATTTAAATCAAAATCACAGAGAACCAAAAAATGATAGAGACATTCAACCTAGCATTCCTTTTGATTTTACCATGATTTAACTTTATGAAATAGAATAGCGTAATAATTGTTGTATCTGTAAAAAAATTAAGAATCTATGATCTCTAATTCTATTTAACGAAATAGAATTAGAGATCATAGATTCTTATCGGTTTCTACTTCTTATTATTAATTATTTTTCAAGTATGGGGAACCATGAAAACTCTTGATACTACTTTTGAATGTGAGACTGGTAATTATCATACTTTTTGTCCAATTAGTTGCGTAGCTCGGTTATATCAAAAAATTGAAGATAGTTTTTTTCTCGTCGTAGGAACAAAGACTTGTGGTTATTTTTTGCAAAATGCTCTGGGAGTTATGATTTTTGCAGAACCCCGTTATGCGATGGCAGAATTAGAGGAGGGTGATATATCAGCTCAATTAAATGATCAAGAAGAATTAAAAAGGATTTGTATAAAAATAAAACGTGATAGAAATCCCAGTGTGATTATTTGGATCGGCACATGTACTACAGAAATAATTAAGATGGATTTGGAGGGAATAGCGCCTAAGCCGGAGAAAGAACTTGGAGTTCCTATTGTAGTAGCACGAGCCAATGGATTAGATTATGCTTTTACCCAAGGAGAAGATACTGTATCAGCCGCCATGGCACATCGATGTCCGAAACTCAATAATACTATTAATCAAAACACAAAAAGTACGATTGGCAATACTGATGAATCGGAAACCAGAACTGGTTCATCCGACTTCGAAGAGCGCAAATTGGAGAATCAGAATTTAGTTCTTCTCGGATCGTTACCCTCAAATGTAGCTTCTCAATTAAATTTAGAACTGAAACGTCAATCAATAAATGTATCAGGTTGGTTACCTCCTCAAAAATACACCCAACTTCCGTCGCTAGGTGAAGGTGTTTACGCCTGTGGTGTAAATCCATTTTTAAGTCGCACAGCAACAACTTTGATGCGACGCAGGAAGTGTCACTTAATTGGAGCACCCTTTCCAATCGGTCCCGATGGAACACGAGCCTGGATAGAGAAAATTTGTTATGCATTTGGTCTAAACCCCCAAGGTTTGAAAGAAAGAGAAGAACAGATATGGAAGGGTTTGACAGAATATACTACACTTGTAAATGGAAAATCCGTTTTTTTTATGGGAGATAACTTACTAGAAATCTCTCTTGCTAGATTTTTAATTCGATGTGGAATGATCGTCTACGAAATAGGCATTCCCTACATGGATAAGCGATATCAAGCTGCTGAATTATCTCTCTCAAAATCCACCTGTAAATCAATGAATACACCGATGCCACGAATTGTGGAGAAACCGGATAATTATAATCAAGTTCAACGGATGCATGAGCTTAAACCTGATCTAGCTATTACTGGAATGGCCCATGCCAATCCTTTAGAAGCCAGGGGCATTGATACAAAATGGTCTGTTGAATTCACATTTGCCCAAATTCATGGATTTACTAATGCGAGAGACGTGCTTGAACTTGTTACTCGTCCGCTGAGACGCAACCGTGGCTTGAGCCTTCCAGGTTGGAATAATTTGTTGAAACAAACAATTTACGACTAATCTGTTTTGTACAAAGGAATAAGTAGAAATCAAAACCTAAAATTAGTTACTAAATATCAGAATAGTATGCAACAACCAAGAGTTTTGGGTTCCTAATTATAATTAATATAAGTTATAAAAGTTTATTTTTAGCTTTATTTAAAGTAGCACTAAAGATTAGCACTAATTAATTTTTATACTACACGTGATGCGGTATGCGTGTACTACGTGCACCGCACACGCAGTTATTTTTACATAGTAACATAATATATTTTTGTTTTATACTCTAGATTTTATACTCTAGACAAGATGTCTTTTATATATATATAATACTATATAACAAAAAAAAATTGGCTATAGTAGCACAACAAGGCAGCTCTGTTAGTTTTATCTCGGGGAACCGATGTTTATAATCTATTTAGCTAATTTGAAATACTCTTTAATAGAAAAAAATGATTAAAAATGAAAATACATACTAAAACGTATTTGTATTTGTCGGCAATATCGTTAATTCCGTATCTTAATAAAATAAACCTAGGGGAGGGGTAAAAACTAATTATGAAAAAAACCGATATTAAATTGGCACTAAGTCTTTGTTGTAAAGTGTCACTCATCGGTTGGGTGAAGAGTGTAAATCCATCTCTATTACTTGGATTTTATTATGGGTTACTGGCGACATTACCCGTTGGACCCTCGCAAATTTTATGCATTAGGTCTTTTCTTATATGGGGAGACATTAGCGGCACTGCTGCGCTTATTGGATCAATGACTGGTCAGTTACTAGTTTTTTCATCCATCTTTTTCTCACCAATGTATCTGTTGATTTTAAGACCTCATCTTATAACTATTGTTGTCCTACCATACATGTTTTTTTACTGGTTGAGAAGCAAAGATTTACCTGATTATCAGGCTCTACGCCCTATCGGGTCAATCCGTGATTCAAGAGTTGTAAGCACATTTTTGAATAGTCTCATTTTCCAGTTATTTAACCCAATACTGTTGCCAAATGCCACATTAGCAAGATTGAGTCATCTAGTTATGTTTCGTTACAGTAACAACCCAATATTTCTAATAGGTAGCTTTCTGGGCTGGTTGATCGGTCACATATCACTAGGTCAGTCATCTAGACTATTGATGCGTTATATCGAAAAAGATTCACCAATTCTATATTTATTGCTAAAACGTGTTATACACAGAACTTTTAGTATTGTTTTATTTATAAACATGCTACTATTTTTAGGTAGGGCCCCAGTGTCTTTCGTGACAAGAAAATTTGAAAATGAGTTGAGTAAATATGACAAAACTTCATTGGACTCGCCATCGATCGCAAAATGGCTTTGCAAGCCGTGGCCTACTTCGTTCTTTGATCCTTGCAGAACAAATCGTCCTTTACGGAATAAAACAAAAAGTCGGACTAACCGTCAGCGTTTTCCTAATCAGCGTCTTGTTAAAAAACGAGTATCAAATTATTTTTTCAACAAATGTGTTACAGATGGTAAACAACGATTAGTTTTTGCATATTTGCCTAGTTTGTCAATTCTTGAGAAATAATTAGAAAAATTTCTAGAAAATTATGATTCTGATGGCTTGTTATCGACTCCGTTTTTATATCAAAACTGGATTTCAGATCAAGTAAAAAAGGGAAAATATTTGAATAACGAATTAAAGGATCGAGTTAGACTTTTAGATGCCAAATGCATCTTATCAAAAGCTATAGAAAAAAAAACTGGATCAAAAATTAGAAGTAATATGAGATTACCAAGACTCGATGATCCTTTGTTGAGTCAATTGCATCGTGTTAGAGTTCCAACTTCACGGTCATTTCTTACGATATATGAAATGATAATATCGGTCTCTAAACTATATAAAGAGACTAGTAAAAAAACAAACCATAGAAATAGAATTGAAATCCGGTTTTTGAAGAAACATAAAAAATTTTTAAATAAAAAAATTCCTCTTCCTTGGGAGGCATTATCCTTAGATGCCGTTGAAGTTTTTCAATTTGCATTTGAGCGGTTAATACCCGACAGACAGCAATTTGGGGGCTCAAATTTAAAAAATATTGTGGAAAGAATACGCAAGTCTCAAATACCTTTTGTGACTTGGGAAGAGATCTTCCAACTACTACCGACGGATCGAGCTTCATTTTTTGTTTATTTCGAAGATATGTGTAGAAATTCGAGTCATACATTTTTCTTTGATGCATTTACAACAAGTTGGAAAAAAGTCTCTTTTATTCCGGGTCATAAACAAAAAATATGTTTGGCTCATCGAGTCGAAGATCTTGAAAAAGACTTATTTCGTAATATTCAATTTATTTATGATTTTCGAATCGATATGCCTGGTTCGGAAAGCGACATTCGTAATAAAAGACTTAGAAATTTAGCCATTAATTTTGGAAAAACGGGATTCAGGTCAGCCAAATTGCTGAAACGTTATTCAAAATCTTCTGATTTTCGGCGAAAACATATAAAGGGATCAATGCGCGCTAGAAGACGTAAGATGCTTGCCTGGAAAATGCTTCAGGGTAAAACCCATTCACCGTTCTTCGCAAGATTGATAGAAAAACCCGCTTCATCTTACGACAAAGGCTCAATGGATTCGGATCCTGAAACGCTAATAATTGATACGAGGGAAGAAATGAATCCTCGGATAGAACAGGAATTACTAAACCCTTCTCCTCAAAGAGGTATTGGTAGATTAAAATACGAACGTCTAAATCTCGCTGCTCGATTAGACATGGGTTCCATCCATACAGGGAGAGGGTTATTGTTGGTGTTGCAATCCAATTTTAGAAGATACGTGAAGTTACCTCTTTTAATTTTATTTAAAAACATTGGTCGCATACTTTGTTTTCAAGCTCCCGAATGGGGTGAAGATTGGATTGATTCATGCAGAGAATCTCACGTTATCTGTAGTTACGACGGTGAAGAATTCTCAGAAAATCGGTTTCCTGGTCGTTGGTTAAAAGACGGTGTTCAAATAAAGATTTTGTTTCCATTTCAATTAAAACCTTGGCACAGTAAGAGAAAAAAAAGAAGGTCAGGCGTTCAAAAGAGAGAAGTCATTATTACGAGTGAGCCTGAGACATCATTTAATGACGGTAATACAAACCAATTAGAAAAAGAAAAAATTCAATTTAGTTATTTAACAGCTTGGGGATTTCAGACAGATGTACCTTTCGGAACTATTGTAAAAAATCCACCTTTCTGGAACCCAGTAAAAAAAGAAATGATAAGAGTTTTTAAAAAGAATTTAGCATTGCGAACCAAACAGGCACAATTTGTTTTCAACAGGGTGCTTGGATCTACACAAATTGGACATCAACTAATTAACGGATTTTCTCTATTTTTTAAAGTTAGAAAAAGTGAGAACGATACTAATTGGAACAACGTAATTAAGAAACAAAATATTAAGTATGCGGGTTCAAAACTCAAGAAAAACCAAGATTTTGTCGGTCAGAATGTAATTGATAAGGAAGTAAAAAAAGAATCGAATAGTATTAATCAAAACATTCAATCAATTTCTGTTAAAAATAAGGAAGTAACATATGCTGTCAATGAATCCACATTTCGATCAGAGGTGATCGGTCAATCCAAAGATTTACCGAATGAGAGGGTTAAAGGAAATCACCAAGAAATGTTACAGAAGTTTGTTGATGAGATAAACATTCATAAACGGCATGACACAAATCTCAGCAGCTCTTTGAAATTGGAAATACAATCAATAATTATTCGACAAAAACAATTAAAGTTTTATAAATGGATTGCCAAATCCACGAGCAATTTTGTTTTGTTAGTGGCGAAATTAGCGCAAACGATTCGGAAGATTTTTGCTTATTTCTTGATTGAATTTAGGGCGTTGGGAGCACAACTAGTCCGAGCTATCGGTGGTATTATTCAAATTCATCATGAAGAGGGGCAACAATCGCTTCTGTATAATTATCACCAACATACTATATTGCTAAATATTGGTAATAATTGGTCGACGAAGTTTTTATCTCAAGCTTATCTTTGTGATAAAATATGGTCTGCCAGTTCCAAAAATAATATAGACTTAAGTGTGTTATTAAATTATGAAGGAAGCAATAAAGAGTATGAGAGTAATGTATATATAAAAAATTATAACGAAAATTCAGATCTCTTATATGTTAATAATATTAATAATGTTTATGAGGGTAATTATGAAAATGATTTAGAAACGAACCATAAATCAATAACGACAACAAGATACTCGAACTCGAAATCTGTAGATAAAGATAAGAATTTAAATGACCAAAAAAATAATACAATAGAGTATTTTGACCATATAGCAGCTCAAACTTCACATAACTATCTATATATCGATAAAAATATAAAAAAATATGGAAAAGATTGGGGATTTTTTAAACCGATTGAAACGTTAAGTACGACTGATCTGAAAAACTGGTTAGATTGTCTTGATCGATGCAACTTACCGATAGAGGTATGGTCCCAACTATCACCAAAGAAATGGAACAGTTTTTTTGAAAATTCAAACAATTTTGAAACGATTAACGGAAATATTTCTGAAGAGGAAAACAAGGACTTCTTTTTGGAAAAAGTAGACAATTATTCTATTTATACAGAATACTCTTCGCTCAGAGATCGAATCGCAAATTTAAGGAAACGCCATAAGTGTAATAGCCTATTACACAGTTTCATTGATTTTTCACGAGATGCAAACATACAAGAATTTGTAACACGATACGATTTGCTCAAACGAGAAATCCGATCTAGAAACCGCCTAAAACAAGTTGCTAAAAAAACAAAAAAGAAGATTGTTCGTCCAATTAGTTATAACTCCAAAATCAAATGGAGTTTGAAATTTGATTTAGCTTCGTGGATAGTCCCGAACTTTGCGGCAAGGATGTATAAGAATCAAACACTTTTTATACCCGATAAATCGGTGCTTATCAAAACATATAACGCTCTTTATAACTATTTTTCTTCTGAAATTAAGGTGTCATTATCCCTTAATAATTTTGAAAAGGACTTATCTCGATTACGTAAACAAAGATTTGCCCTCAGACGATGCTTCCGTCTTAGACGTCGATTGAAATTTAGATCCAAAGTCTTGGAACAAAAATCAGAGAAATTAAGAGAACTTGCGTCTATTCTTCACGTAATGGGAAATTATGACACTGTTCCTGCATTTCTTGAAAATATGGATTTAGAGCCGGATTTATTGGACGTGATTTTTGCTCGAAGTAGGCGCAAAGCGTTGAGTTACTTGTTCCTTCCGGCATGCCCACGTAGGCCCAAAGTCATTGACGATCAGATTTTGATGTATAGAATGGTGAGTACTCTATTGAAATTTAAAAAAAGATTTAGAAAACAATTTGACAAAAAAGGATTTAGTGGGTTCGTATTAACTCTATCCAACAAAGAAAGAAAGAGAAAAAGAAATGACACCGCCTTCTGTAACATTGAAGATCTCTTGCTACCGAGGCGTCGTCGACAGCTGCGATTCCTTCAATCTCTGGCAATCTCAAACGAAACGGAACTTTCCCGTTCTCTTTCCTGTTCTACAATAAATCTTATATTTAAACCGGAAAACAAAATGAATAAAAAAAGAAATGGGGTAACGGATAATCTTGAAAATTCGATTGAGGTAAAACGAATTAAACGATTTTTGTGGCCGAGTCATCGTTTAGAAGAATTAGCTTGTCTCAATAGATTCTGCTTCAATACCACTAACGGGAGCCGATTCGCTATGCTTAGAATAAAGATGTATATTAACACTTAAGAATTGAGATTGGTCCAACAGATATTTAATGACTATAAATTGTTCAGATGTTTAACTGGAATTACCGAATATTTGGTAATTCCAGTTAAACATCTGATCCCAATGAGTGAACTTTATACCTGTATAAATTAAGACAGATATTTGATTAAAAACAATTATTTTTATTTTGTTATGAATTTAACAAGTTGTCGAATAATACTACGTTTTTTCCATAGAAATAGTTATTTATATCTATCTATATAAATAACTATTTCTATTATCTATATCTAATTTGGACTAGTTTATTTTTGGATAATCCTAGAAGCAAATTCTTCGCATTCAATAAATTTATTAAACAATCGTTATTACTACTATTACCACGGATAAATCTATATATATCAATCTGTTGCAGGTTCAAAAAACAGAAAAAACGGGATCTACCCAATTTCAGATATCCAAAATAACTTTTCGAGTTTCAAAAATTACTTCTCATTTGAAATTCCATCCCAAAGATTATTCTTCTCAAAGGGGTCTTTGGAAATTATTAGGAAGGCGCAAGAGTCTCCTAAATCATTTGCTCAAAAAAGATTTCGATTTGTACAATGGATTAGTACGAGATTTGGGTATCCGCGGATTAAAGGAACGGTAAGTTCAAGATTCACAGAAAGGTTATGTTAAGCAAGATACATATAGTTCCAAACAGAATTCATCTGTATTTAGTCCTGCCGAATTCGATTTCTACAGCAGTTATTGGAAAGGAAATAATCTACGAGTATCTCTTTCAAAGAAATGAATCCAGCTACAATAAGTATGGGTCCTCATCATCCATCAATGCATGGTGTTCTTCGACTTGTTATTACATTAGACGGTGAAAATGTTGTTGATCGTAAGCCAACAATGGGTTATTTACATCGAGGGATGGAAAAAATTGCGGAAAACCGAACAGTTCTGCAGTATCTTCCCTATGTAACACGATGGGATTATTTAGCTACTATGTTTGCGGAAGCGGTGACAGTAAATGCACCGGAAAGATTAGCAAATATTCAAATACCTAAAAGAGCTAGTTACATACGAGTCATCATGCTTGAGCTAAGTCGAATAGCTTCCCATTTATTATGGTTAGGTCCTTTTCTAGCAGATGTTGGTGCTCAAACCCCCTTTTTCTACACATTTCGAGAGAGAGAAATGATCTATGATTCGTTTGAGGCTGCCACGGGTATGCGAATGATGCATAACTATTTTCGTATTGGGGGAGTAGCCGCAGATTCACCCTACGGATGGGTAGACAAGTGTTTAGAATTTTGTGACTACTGTTTACCAAAGATTAATGAGTATGAACGACTTATTACAAATAACCCGATTTTTTTGAAACGCGTTGAATCAATAGGTTTCATCAGCAGAGAAGATGCTATAAATTGGGGTCTGTCGGGGCCGATGCTACGAGCTTCGGGAATTCAATGGGATCTTCGTAAAGTAGATAATTATGAATGCTACAACGAATTGGACTGGCAGATTCAATGGCAAACTGAAGGAGATTCATTAGCGCGTTATATTGTACGAATGAGAGAAATGAAGGAATCACTAAAAATTATTAAACAAGGTTTGAAATTTTTGCCGGGAGGTCCGTATGAGAATTTAGAAGCTCGACGCTTTGCTCAGCAAGATAAAGAAACAAAATGGAATGATTTTGCTTACCAATTTGTTGGTAAAAAGTCTTCTCCTACTCTTAAGTTACCTAAGCAAGAGCATTATGTGAGGGTTGAAGCTCCCAAAGGAGAATTAGGTATTTACTTAATCGGAAATGATAGCGTTTTCCCATGGAGATGGAAAATTCGTCCACCCGGTTTTGTAAATCTGCAGATTCTTTCTCAATTAGTAAAAGGAATGAAACTAGCTGATATTATGACAATATTGGGCAGTATAGATATTATTATGGGAGAGGTCGACCGCTGAAACGATAATTGCTACAAAATCTTTTGCAGAACGATTTATTGAATTGCTAAACGAGTTATCAACTTCAGATGATTCTCTTAAATTCATTCAGACTTTGGTTTTTACCTTGATGCTCGTTGTGGGAGCCACCGTAGGAGTATCAGTCATTGCATGGCTCGAATGAAAGATACCTGCAGGGGTGCAACAACGTGTCGGACCCGAATTTGCGGGTCCCTTGGGGATTATCCAATCTTTGGCAGATGGAATCAAACTTCTACTAAAGGAAAACATTGTTCCCTCAAAAAGCGATGCTTGGTTATTTAATCTCGGTCCAGCTGTAGTAGTCACACCAGTTTTTTTGAGCTATATGATAATACCTTTTGGACAGCATATCATTTTAGCCGATCTCAGCATAAGTGTTTTTTTCTGGCTCGCTCTTTCAAGTACCATCCCCCTGGGTCTACTCCTAGCAGGCTATGGCTCAAACAACAAATACTCTTTTTTGGGCGGTCTCAGAGCTGCTGCTCAATCGATCAGTTATGAAATACCTTTGGCTTTATGTGTGTTATCAGTATCCCTACGTGCGATTCGTCAAATGAGAGTAATTAATTCATTATATCTTTTATTGAAATAGATATATTTATTACTCCTAAATAAAAAAATACCAAAGAACTAAATAGTCATTTGGGTGAGATTAAACAGCGTAGATCGCAGTACTTTGTTCAAATCCCACATTCCGTGTACGGTTAAAAAGGCCTATTCAATGTAATAAACACTTTTTTTTACTACTCCCAAGCTCGAGACTTAGTATCTTAGCTTGAAGCGGAAAATAATGGCCATATTTCTTATATATGGTGGTTTATTTAGGCAAGAGTGAATGGTCAGGAGCACAAATAGGCGTAAGAGATTCGTGAAGGGAATAAGTATAAGAAGGGGTTTGAAAAAAATAAACAAAAGTAAAAAAATATAGAAATAGAAACAAATAAAGAAGTAGAGAACTTAATATTATTATCTTACCCCCTATCGGATAGGGTCTCGATCGTGGTAGGGATAATCGAGTAGTACAATCCTAAAATTCTAATCTTGAGTCTATTCCTATTCACTTGTATTACGACTATTTGGAACGAAATAATCTTTTTGGCAATTTAATATTTTTCCTTAGTACTACTCAAATAATTGAATATCAAGATCTCTGCGTAAAATCAAGAATTGTCGGATTAATCCAAATGTTCTGCCATGCAAAACACTTTTGCTTATAGGAAATCCACAAGTGAGGTTTGGTTGGTATTATCTTAGTATTATCTATGTTTATAACCAAATAAAAAAACATGATTATTAAATAAAAAAAAGACATGTTTATTTGATTATACCGAGATAAGAAATGTCGGAAAGTGGAGATAGATTCAGAAGCAATCATTCTTTCTTTATAGCAGACAGAATCTCGTTGGGTTGAGTCAAAGAATTCCCCGCAATATGGTTAAAAAGAACTATTGCTGGGTATCAACTTCCTTTCAGGTAACTTACGGGGAGCCGTACGAAATCCTGGTTTCATGTACGGTTTTGAATTAGAGATGATCCAAAATTTGGCACCATCGACTATATTTATCTGGTAGTCTAAGTACGATTGATATAGTTGAAGCACAATCCAAATATGGTGTTTGGGGATGGAATATATGGCGACAACCAATAGGTTTTATAGTTTTTTTCATCTCCTCATTAGCAGAATGCGAAAGATTGCCATTTGATTTGCCAGAGGCAGAGGAGGAACCAGTAGCGGGCTATCAAACTGAATACTCAGGGATAAAATTTGGTTCATTCTATGTTGGTTCTTACTTGAGTTTATTAGTTTCATCACTATTTGTGACAGTGCTTTTTTCGGGTGGGTGGAATTCATCAATTGCTCTTTTTACCACTCAATTTCCTTTTTTTCAAGATTCTAGAAGTAATGACTTTTTTGCCGCATTAGAATTAGTAACCGGTATTGCCACCACACTAGTTAAATCCTATTTCTTTTTGTTTGTTTCAATTCCAACAAGATGGACTCTACCACGCGTTCGAATTGATCAATTATTAAATCTCGGATGGAAGTTTCTTTTGCCCGTTGCTTCGGGAAACCTGTTGCTGACAGCCTCATTTAAACTTTTGTCGCTGAAGTAACTCTTTAAATTTATTAAAGTATTCGTCTTTTGTGTCATCTCCCAACTTATTCTCCCAAGTCAAATTCATTTATTACACATTAAAATTATATCTATATATAAACAGTTTTATATGTTCTCTGCAGTAACTAAATTTCATGATTATGGTAAACAGACGATACAAGCTGCGAGATATATTGGTCAAGGATTCGCGGTTACTTTAGACCATTTGAATCGGTCACCAGTAACGATTCAATATCCATATGAAAAACTTTTACCATCTGAACGTTTTCGTGGACGCATCCATTTCGAATTTGACAAATGTATTGCTTGTGAAGTCTGCGTCCGCGTCTGCCCGATCAATTTGCCAGTGGTTGATTGGAAGTTGATAAAAAGCATCAGAAAAAAACGATTAAAAAGTTATAGCACCGATTTCGGGGTTTGCACCTTTTGCGGAAACTGTGTCGAATACTGTCCTACCAATTGCTTATCAATGACCGAAGAGTATGAGCCTTCGACCCACAACCGTCATGAATTGAATCATGATCAAACAGCTTTAGGACGCTTGCCACTTTCTATTCATCAGGATTTTACTACTCAACCAGTTGTAACAAACTACTCGGTTGAATAAAAAAGATTGTATAGATTACTCAGTAATCAAACAACTGCTTTTCTAATAATTAGTCTTTAGAATAAAAGAAATAAACTTAATTCTTTTATTTGGATTTGGAAGTTAAAAGAGAGTGCATCAAATTCGGTTGCTAACTGATACTAATATTAATGAAATTAAGTAATATACAAGAAAAATGTTATTTAGCAATAAGGAGGTGGTAACTAAAAATAAAATTCAATTAAATTTAGTCACAATTAGCAGGCTTTTAATTGTCTTTTTCTAGTTCTTCACTCTTTTTTGCATATAAAATAGAAATAGTTTTATATCTAGTTATTTCTATTTTATATCTATACATTAATCTATCTATTTAGATAGATTAATGTATAGATATAAAACTGTTGGTAGTGACACTATTTTAACAAAAAAAAATTAAGTAATTATATGCAATGAATCTATCTGAATCACTTCATGAATTTATTTTTGGATTAATAGAATTAGGTATTCTACCAGGTAGCCTGGGGGTAGTTTTATCCGCCAATGCAGTTCGTTCCGCTTTTTTATTAGGATTAGTTTCTGCTTGTATCTCGCTTTTCTATCTCGCACTGAATGCTGATTTTGTAGCTGCGGCACAATTGCTTACTTACGTTGGAGCTATAAATGTTTTAATTGTATTTGCTGTGATGCTTACCGATCGGGTGGTAGGCTCCAAATCGTCAACTCTTTCTGGAATTGAAAAATACAGTGTTCCTTTAATAGCTTGTACAAGTTTATTAATATTATTGATTATTATGATAGAAGACCCAAAATGGTCTAATATTTATTCCCCAGTTGATCAATCAAAAAATGGTCTTGAAATAGTTTTAAAAAGCGATATTCAACTAATTGGTTATCAATTATTAACAAAATTTTTGGTTCCTTTTGAACTTCTTTCTATGATACTTCCAATTGCTCTGGTAGGAGCCATTACTATGGCTCGTTAAAAGCAAAAAAAAAAAAGACAATCCGTAAAGTACCTGTTGTTTTGTCCCTCTCTCGGCAGGATAAGTCTCCAATTTAGTAATTAATTAAAATTTATTTAAAATATCTTGAACAACGAATTGATCAAGCTTTTTGAAGGTTTATATATCACGCTTAAACATGGACTAATGATAGGTGCTTACTCGTATCGTGTTGGTTTATTTGGATTAATCACAAGTCGAAACATGGTTAGAGCACTTATGTGTCTCGAGTTAATTCTTAATGCAGTTAATATAAATCTTACAACGTTTTCTAATTTTGTTGACAATCAACGAATAACGGGCGAAATATTTTCGTTGTTTGTGATAGCTATAGCAGCCGCCGAAGCCGCCATCGGATCATCCATTGCTTTAGTCATTTTTCGAAACAGAAACTTAACTCGCATTGATCAATTCGATTTGTTAAAATGGTAATTGATCAATTAACCAAACAGTTGTTTTCCACACCTTATAGTACAATAAAACATTTTGTAGTACATCCAATCGAGTAAAAATGACTATTATTTTTTTTTACGAAAAAAATATTCTATAACATTTTTATTTTAATTTATTTGTTGATAGTTAACACTTTATGTACTGTCACGAATGAAATTACTCATTAATTTTTGATAAGTGATAAAAGATGTTTTTACGAAGGAATATAAGTCAATAAAAAAAAGAAATATTATCAATAAATATAAACTAATGTAAAAAAGAATTGAGTAAAAATAAAATATTAATAAATTATATTTCTAGATGTGTATATCCATCTATCAAATTTGTGAATCGGACGGGGACACAGTATCTGTCTATTCAAATTTCTAATTGAATAATATATTAGTAAACGACCTGTACTCCGATCGTTCAAGTAAGAAAATATGTCTGATGAATCACCTATAGGAGCGAGAAGATTCAATGGCACACTCAGTAAAGACATACGATACCTGTATCGGTTGTACCCAATGCGTAAGAGCTTGCCCGACAGATGCGTTGGAGATGATACCTTGGGATGGATGTAAAGCCAATCAAATTGCTTCTGCTCCCAGAACCGAAGATCGCGTAGGGTGTAAGAGGTGCGAATCCGCCTGTCCAACAGACTTTTTGAGCGTACGTGTATATTTGGGGTCTGAAACAACTCGTAGTATGGGTCTAGCTCATTAACCCGTCGAACAAAAAAAATATCTATTGATAATCAGATATCGTTTTGTTATTTATTCCAACCCATATCCAACATTTTGGATATAGGTTGGAATATTGTGGCAAAACTATTACTTTCCTTTCGATCAAAAATCATTAATTTTTTCTTTCTTTATTTTTTTTTTAATTAATGATGAGTAACGTACCTCGGTTAACAATAATCGTCCTTTTCCCAATTTTTGCAAGTCTTTTAATTCCGGTATTCTTTTTTATGAATGGAAGCAACCGAAATGTTCGATGGTACACCTTAGGCATTTGTATAGCAGAATTTATATTAATAAGCTACATATTTTATTGTCATTTTCGCATTGATAACAAATCGATTCAGTTACAAGAAAGTTATAATTGGATAAGTTCTATCGGATTTGATTGGAGCTTAGGTATCGATGGGCTATCTACGAGTCTTATTCTTTTAACAGGTTTTGTTACTACTTTAGCAACCCTCTCTGCTTGGCCAATGACAAAGAACATACATTTGTTTTATTTTTTAATGTTGGCCATGTATAGCGGTCAAATAGGACTATTTGCCTCTCGAGACATTTTACTTTTTTTTCTCATGTGGGAATTAGAACTAATTCCAATCTATTTACTTTTATGCCTATGGGGTGGAAAAAGACGCTCATACTCAGCTACAAAATTTATTCTATACACAGCTGGTGGTTCCATTTTTATCTTGGTCGCGGCTTTAACTATGGGTTCTTATGGAGTTGACGTACCCTCTTTTGACATCATAAGTTTAATGAACAAAACATACCCCATGTCGCTGGAAGTACTTCTTCATGTGGGATTCCTAATAGCTTACGCTGTAAAGTCACCGATTTTTCCCTTTCATACTTGGTTACCAAATACTCATGGAGAAGCACATTATAGTACGTGTATGTTACTAGCTGGAGTCCTATTAAAAATGGGAGGATATGGATTGATTCGAATTAACATGGAATTATTACCCCGTGCTCACTCTATGTTTTCACCGTGGTTAATAATATCTGGATCGATACAAATTGTTTATGCCTCGATGATTTGCTTAAATCAACGTAATTTAAAAAGAAGAATTGCGTATTCCTCAATTTCCCATATGGGTTTTGTAATTATTGGAATTAGTTCCTTTACTGATACGGGTCTTAATGGGGCAATATTACAAATGATCTCTCATGGATTAATAGGCGCCGCTTTGTTCTTCCTTGTAGGAACTTGTTATGACCGTACATGCACCCTTTTTCTTGACCAGCTAGGGGGAATAGCTGTTTCAATGCCTAAATCATTTACTATGTTTACTCTTTTTTCGATGGCTTCCCTTGCATTACCAGGAACAAGTGGATTTGTGTCGGAATTGTCAGTATTTTTGGGAGTAGTTACTAGTCAAACGTACCCCTTTTTATTTAAAATACTAGTTATTGTACTAGAAGCAACTGGCCTAATATTAACCCCTATCTATTTACTATCCATGTTGCGACGAATCTATTACGGTTATGGAATAGCTAATTATTCAAATTTAAATCTAATTGATATTGGACCAAGGGAATTGTTCATCTTAATTTGCTTTTTTCTACCAATTCTGGTGATCGGCTCGTGCCCGACGATGATTATACCTGTATGGAATAGTCAATTGGCACCTATCGTTTTTTAGTCAAGTACTATTCAGTTAAGAGAAAAGGAAAAAACAAATATTTTTTTATATGATTAAAAAAAGGGGGGGGGGAAATCGGTCGCATACCCGCCTATATTGTGGCGTTTTTTCCTCATCTCATTTCAAATTAAAATTAAATAGAGATAAAAATTACTACTCTATCTGAGAAAGCAAAAGTTAAAAGAAATCAACGGGGAATCCATTGCGTGACTCCCCTTTTCCCTACATATACATATTACACATGCGCGTCTAACATCTTTTAGTACCCGACCATATTACTTGTTTTATCTCAACCACAGAACTCCCCCGTACACTGTAAGTGAATCGGACAAGAAAAGATTTTGGAGTTAGTTTTTTCCCTATTGCCGAATCAACCACCCATAGCTGTGCAAACCAATTCCTGACAAATTAACCCCCAAAAAACGAATCCGAACCAATGAAAATCCCATAGATGCTACCGCAGCGGGTACCTTCCCCTGCCAATTATTAGTTATTCGAGTATGGAGATAAATAGCGTATATCAACCGAGTCACTGACGCCCGAGTCTCCTTAGGATCCCAACTCCAATACGATCCCCGCGCTTCATTGGCCCATACCGATCCGGACAGAATACCAATTGTTGAGAAAGAAAACCCTAAACTGATAATTTGATAGCTCCACCGATCTAGTTGAGTGACTACTTGGTATTTCCGTAAATTGAGAGATAATTGATAAAAAGATTTTTTTACAATTTTTTTAATTTGCATTTTTTGATAAATATTTTTACTAAATTCCCCGTATCGTATCCAACCTTTAAAGTTACGATTTGTAGTAATAAGAAAAGAGTTACTATGGCTATTGGAACAGATAATCGGTGGAGATATCGATAATGGAGACCCACATAACAGAGTTGCGTAGCTCAGTAACATCGTACTTACGTGCATTGTTAACCAATGAGATTGCAAAGCAGGTACTAATAATGTATATCGTTGCATTCCCTCAGGAAGACTTAAAGTTGCGAATCCGTGAGTAGATGAAGCACCCGGTCCTGTAGTTGCGGCTGACCATTCATTTTGTTTTTTGAAGCCTAAACTTATATGAAGTAAAGAGAAACTCCATGAAAGGAATATAAAAGATTCGTACAGATTGCTTAATGGTAAATGTTTAGATTGTACCCAGCGAGTGAGCATAAATACAGTCGTACACGCAAAGGCAAATACCATGCCTCTTTTTCTGAAGCTATTGAACCCATTGAATCTGCCAATTAGACATGCCCAGTCAAACAAAACTACAAAAAGAAGTGTATAAAAAGGAATGTAAGCAAATATTTTCTCTATATCAATGTGAATCATGTGGAAAAAATAATCAATTATCTTTATAGTTTGTCGCTGTTCGTTCAATTCATATTGATCGATCGGTAAACTCTTTTCCGTTTTTATTTATTATAATATATCTCTATTTAAATTTTTTTCTATAGACATATAGGGATGTGGTGCCATCACTTTCAATTCAAAACTACTATTAGTATTATTAAATACCTCGATGCCTGAATATTTCTAAAAAAATCTCTTTGTGAGTTAAAAAAAACTAAGATTGCCGCTACTCGGATTCGAACCGAGATGCTTTAGCACTGCTTCCTAAGAGCAGCGTGTCTACCTGTTTCACCATAGCGGCCTATGGATCGCGTATAGATCCCCAAAACTTATAGTAACATATCGGCAAATAAAACGTCAATCTATTTGTTTACCGTGTAAACAAAATCAATAAGACGGTAAAAAAATAATAACTACATTAACACCGTAGTCTGATGCTATACTTCAGTAAAAGTTACGGGATATGGCGCAGTTCGGTAGCGTACCATCTTGGGGTGATGGGGGTCGCAGGTTCAAATCCTGCTATTCCGAATGAAATCTACTGTGGAATTAATTTGTAAGTAGTGTGTTTTATTTAAATAACAAAAATAGAAAAACATTTTTTTTTATCGATTAATTGATAAAACATAAGAATATTTTTATTTTGATTCTACTCTGACCAAAATTTTCTTATTAATCACTCTCTCTCTCAATTCTATTTATTTGTCAACCACACTAAAAAAAATCTCATCTAATTAGGTAGGTACAATCCGTTTTTACCTAATTAGATGAAAAAAAGTACGAGTTAAATTTATTAATGGTCATCAAATAAATAGTTATTACAAAAATAACTTATAGTTTATTATTTTTAATAGAGTTAATAAAGAATACTATTAATATTACGATTTTTATTCCAATTATTTGATTATTATTAATATTAATAAATATCAATCTATATATATATCAATAGATAGTTGATTTTTTATTTTAACTGATTTCAAATTTTTTTTTTAATTTACACTTTCTTTTACTAGTTTTATTACAAAGTAATAATATTTAGAATATTGTATATCATTACTTTTCAATTGAGTTTAAAAGAAAATATCCGAAACGGAAAAGAGAAATGATAAAACGAATGATTAACTAGAAATATATTAATATATTTGTGTTTAGTTTTTTTATAACTTAAACAAATTACTATTTCTTAAATATATTTGTTTTTTTTTCAATCAACTATTTTATATAAATGTTATGTTCAAAACAATATGAATAGCATTCATTCATTTGTAATTGAAGCATTGTTTTCCACATTTTTTTTTATAAAAGAAATACTAACTTCTAAAATGCTACCGGTTGGGAGAGTTCTAAGCAACAATGAACTTTCCATTTGGTACTAATAAATAAATATATATTTATATTAAGGTTATTTGCTGATTTACAACTGGTAACTATACCATTGATCTCTTTTTTTTTCAGATATCTATATATAGATATAGATATACAAACAAATAGTCAAGTCTTGCGGATAAAAATTTTCAAAACATCAAATAATTATAATTATTATCTTATTTTAGAACGTTTTTCTTCTGTTACTGTATAATAAAAACTTTTTGAACGACCTGTTAAAATAGATTTAGCTAAAGAAAAAGCCTTTGATGCTTGTTCAACCGCTTCAACTTTCCAAGCATGATTACGGTTTTTTTTTCTCGACTTAGAGGTACGTTTCTTTGGAACTGCCATAGTAAATTTATTTCTTTCATCTCATGATAAACACGATTTCTACAATTATGTTGATACATACCTTATGTTGATACATATCTATAGAATAAATATAATAAATAAGAATAAAATTTCTATGGGATTATCAAGAAAATTATATTAAACGGGTTAGTTATCTCTCGGCAAAGAGTCAAATAAAAGTTTTGTCTAATCAGTATTTATTACAGCAGGAAAAAGTTCCTTAATTATCATTTATATCTCTTCCATTTATAAAAATCGAATCAACTATAAAGCGAGTTAGATTTTGTCTATATCCCGATCTTTTTCCCGCCTTATTTTTCTTAGAGCGTACCTCTCCTATCAAATTTTTTTCTTCGAAGCAAGAATGTAAAATTCTTCCCCTAACTGTTGCATTTTCTAGCCACGGCCGCCCAATTATGATTCTAGATTTGGAACGAATTAACGAAATTCGATTAATCGATATCTTTGTATTTGACTCAGAATCTAGTGCATCATTTTTAAGTGATGCAAGAGAATGGATGTCATAAAATCTACCTTGTTCTACTCGAAATTGTTTTCCACCAATGTCAATAATTGCGTATCTATCCATCACGATTTTTTATCTCAAAGTTTTTTTGTTGTAAGCCAAATCTGGTTGAATATGAGAACTTGAATTGATTCAGTATCCCTAACATAATTGACTCTTGTCAAGTTTGGTGAACAATATCAGAATTGAATAGACTATTCTAGAATTCCCTTTCTTGCTTTTTTTAGTAGTTTTCAAGGTTTAATCGCTTGCCGATTCATATTTCATTCTCTGGTTTTTTTTTATTAATTATGCCATCTTGCTCTAATAAAATGCAATATGTTTACGGAATTATCATACGAGTATGTTTGGATTGTTCCCTTATGTCCTTTTCTGACTTTCGGAGTAATTGGATTGGCATCGTCTTTCTTTGCAAAAGCTGCTAGAAGCCCTCGTCGCATATGCGCAATACTTAGCGTCTTATCACTAACGATTGCTACGATTGTTTCTCTTACATTATTTCGGCAACAGGTAATTAGTCACTTTACTCACCAGTGTACGTGGTTCTGGGTCTCTAGCCGTGAAGTTTCTTTAAGTTTAGGTTTTTTAGTAGATTCACTAACTCTTATCATGTCGATATTAGTCACTACCGTAGGTACTTTAGTTATGATTTATAGTGATAGTTACATGCGTCATGATCAGGGATATGTAAGATTCTCCGCCTACTCAAATCTATTTACAGCTTGCATGTCAGGATTAGTTTCTAGTCCTAATTTAATACAGATTTATATATTTTGGGAACTGGTTGGAATGTGCTCTTACCTGTTAATAGGATCTTGGTTTACGCGGCCAAGTGCTGCCAATGCTTGCCAAAAAGCGTTTGTAACTAATCGTGTTGGTGATTTCGGGTTATTATCGGGTATATCAGGCATTTATTGGGTAACTGGTAGTTTCGAGATTCATGAATTGTGTGACTGATTAGATGAATCAACAAAGAATGGGAATACTAGTCTCTTTTTTACTAATGCATGTGCTTTTTTATCATTTTTAGGTCCAGTGGCCAAATCTGCACAGTTTCCGCTTCACGTGTGGTTGCCGGATGCTATGGAAGGACCTACTCCGATATCCGCTCTTATACATGCTGCAACGATGGTAGCCGCCGGAATTTTTTTTGTAGCTCGAATGTCTAGACTTTATGAAAATGTATCTTTAATATCAGGTGTTATTTCATGGATAGGTGGAATAACGGCTTTGTTGGGTGCAACAATTGCTCTTGCTCAGAAAGATATAAAAAAAGGGTTGGCTTATTCTACCATGTCTCAGTTGGGGTATATGGTATCAGCGCTAGGTATCGGTGCCTACCAATCTGCTTTATTTCATCTTATAACGCATGCTTATTCAAAAGCCTTATTATTTCTTGGATCTGGTTCTGTAATTCATTCGTTGGAAAAAGTTATTGGTTATTTTCCGAATAAAAGTCAAAATATGTTTTTTATGGGTGGTTTACGAAAATACATGCCAATAACGGGAATCACTTTTTTATTGGGTACCCTTTCTCTGTCTGGTATACCACCGCTATCTCGTTTTTGGTCCAAAGAGAGAATTATTACTGAAACCCGGTTATATTCTCCTTTTCTTGGGGGAATCGTTTTATTTACAGCAGGTTTAACTGCATTTTATATGTTTCGTATTTACTTTCTCACATTTGAAGGAAATTCTCGTCTAGTTGGGGCTGTTCAAGTCAACCCTTATGTATTATCAGACCCGCTTTTCGTTTGGGGAGACATCCAAGCAGTAGACATGTTTGACAAACAAGGAAATATTGATTTAGTGTTAAATGATAAAAAAATTATTTATCCAGATTATCAAAAAGACATAACAATTTTTAATAACAAAAATACTAAAACTGAAGTTTCCGTTTATTCTGATTTTGGCTCCTCTCCTAACATATATTTGTCTATTAAAGAATCAGATTTTTGGATGTCGTTACCTCTAGTAATCCTTTCGATACCAACTATTTTGGCTGGATATTTAGAAATTTCTATTTCTCAGAAAGGAGTTGAAACTACGTCATTGTCTGATTGGTCAGCCCCTTTCATTACGGATTCTATTTATAACGAACCAAATTATGGTAATGATTTAATACAAGTACTGTCTCTGGGTTTGGCACTTCTTGGTCTTTCTATTTCCTATAGAATTTATGGATCAAAAAATGTTAATAGCGAAAACTATACAACTTTTTTACCAAATAGAAGATTTAGGCCAATCACTATTTTTGTAAATGATTGGTCAAACAACCGGGGTTATATTGATAAGTATTATGAAATTTTAATTAGTAAAAATATAAGAGTATTAAGTAAACTAATATCGTTTGTGGATCAGTGGATTATTGATGGTGCTGTAAACAGTACAGGAATTTTAGGCTTATTTGCAGGAGAAGGTGCAAAGTATGGAGGAGGAGGTAGAGTATCTTATTATTTATTTAGTTTAATAATTGGTATTATTTTGCTAGTAACTGCTTTTTTTACGGCATATGCATATAGTAAAATCTCGATCTAGTGATCGTTTTTCAAAATCATTCTGATCCTTTTCCCAGGAATAATCCTGTGGCTATTCTACTACGTTTCTCGGAAAGGGAGGAATAAAAATCCTTAATTGGTGATTGATCGATACGCTGTATTGGGAGGGGGGGGGGCGGTAAATTATGACCATGACCCCCTCTCCCCCGATTCGTAGGCTCTAGCCGAGTGGGCAAAGGGGGTTGCTACCACCACGGCTTCTTCCTATAATAGGAGTTGGGGTGTCTGCGAAGTTTGCGAGGCCGGTCCCACAAGTAGGAACGAATGTCTTACAAATTGAGAGGCGACTTAATAAACAGGAGTCAACAAGAGTTTCTGGATGTGTGTAGGAGGAAACTCCCTATCATTTTATTTTCCCCGATAGCTCAGTGGTAGAGCGGTCGGCTGTTAACCGATTGGTCGTAGGTTCAAATCCTATTCGGGGAGATTGACCAAATTGTGGTCAAATTTATGTGGAGAGGTGATTTCGACCGACAATGCGGATGGTGACACTGACTCTCTAGAAACGGCACTGGTGTCTCCTTTTCCCGTCCCGATCCAAGAGGACTCACGGAAAACCGTTAACCCACAAAACGAAGCTGTTTTGCGCTATGTCAGGTTAGCCGATCCAGACATAAATAATTGCAGTCAGGCGGATCCAAAAAAAAGAAACAGTCTTTGTTAATGCAAATTACCGCAGCGTTTTGTGCTGGATTCACATGAATAAAAAGATCCTAGTTATTAGGAGGGAAAACAAATAAACGGCATTACCAGCCAGTAGTTATGTGGGGGGAGGCACAAAAGGGTGGGCATTACCTAGCAACAGTAATTTGGATCGCGCCACAACCCATACACCCCTCTTATTGTCTCAATTTTTTATTGTATTAATTAGAGTATAGCTTGCTCGAGAACCTTTTGGAACACGGATGTCACCTTTTTTACCAGAATGAGAAGAAAAGAATCTGTGGGGGGGCTCATGGTGGAGCCATGCCGCCTTATTGAAGGAAGGAAACTGCTCGTCCCGCCAAAGTGCGATTCGGTGGGGTTAGACGTGGGGACCTTGCCTCCTAGCATTGGGATTATAAACTTGGGCAATGCCCACTTAGTGCTAGTTGTGTTAAACGCTTTCACGGACAGTAATCTCTCCTTTAGCATAGAAAAAACACCCTCAGGAGGTCTGAGGGGAAGGGGCCGAAGCGGGCGTACACTAATCGACACCCTCCGACCCGGCCGCATGCTCCTTCAACTCGGACAGAACCACTTTTGCACCTTTTATGGATACCACTTTTCCTATTAATCCTTATCTAAGGAGGTCAGATGGGCGTCATTGCAACTATATTAGGTTGTTTAGGCATACTAAAGTTTTTCGTAGACCAGTCCACTTTGCACTCTATTCGCATCGTTTCTAAGACCCTTGAGAGAGCGCTCGCCAAGCAGAGGGGCCTACGGCCGGACGATCAGCGGCGCATGCTGGTCGGCCTCTCCGCTGAGCTGTGGTCTGAACCATTCTATGGACAATCCGATTCATTCGTCTCAGACTTGCTATAAGAAAGAGTCAAGTGATATATCATTTTGTTTCGGCAAAGAGTCCATGCCCCTGCCTCAAAGAGCTTAAATCCACATATCTATCAAGAAGGGTTTTTAGTAAGCGGGATGTTGAAACAAAACAGCGGGATACCCTCCGGAGGAAATGACTTCCTAGACTCGGGAATCTTCTCCTTCTTTGATTCCGAATACCCCTCCCCATCTATAGAGTCTCTTTACTCCGAATATCCGAAAGAATTTAAGATTTGTTCGTCATTCGGGGTCTCAGAAGCAGGAGTTACTTTACTGAATCGGTAAAGGAAGATATATCTTCCTTTTACCGATTCAACTTGTCCGCCTATACTGTATGGCTAGAGATCCGGGCTCGACAATACGATATGTAATAATTTCTTATATAAGAATGGTCTTCCATTCAATAATCGTTTTCTTTTTCGATCCAACGAAGTTCTATCGAACCAGAATGGATTGAATAGATATTGGTAACTCTCGAACAACATATTATAAAGAATAAAGTCTTTGAATTGGGAACGGTTCCGTTTCATCCACCTATCTCGATGAACCAGAAGTTTGAGACGAACAAATCGTTCTTTCAAATCTTCTACTACAATGTTTTGGTACAAGTGAACAGGAAGAGACACAAGTGGGTACTGCAGATATGTATGCATGAACCAAGTCTCTTTGACGTATTCCGAATTTCGCCTTTCGTCCAAAGGAGCATTATCCAATCGCTTCGTCGATAACTCAGTAGTTATCGATTTCCGATCATATCCACGATAGAGAAAGAGATTCTTAATCCTTCCATTTGAAAAATGTTTCTCGCGCTCCCTCCTCAAACCATAAGTCACATAAGGTCTCCGGACCAGTTCTTGCTTCGCTAAGAAATTACGATGTGGGGGAGGAAAGTTAGAATCCGGCTGGAATAGAAGCATAGGGTCCCAGATGAAGCGCCCCCCTACAAAAAGAACCGGCTCATTGAATCGATTCCATTGTGTTTCGTATGAGTTCGACGAGTCAGAGATTCCCAGTTCAAGAAATTGCTCACCCAATGACGTAGTTTCCAACCGATCCTCCAATCTTTTCGTCTGTTTCTGTCTCAACTTATTTAAAGTTCTTGTATAACTGAAAAGATATCCTCTTTTATCGTACGAGTCGAATTGGCTGTCCTTACCACTATCCCATTCAAAATCCCGTTGGGGGATTCGATGACCATTCGGGTGGAGAAGAATTAGGCTATCCCAATCATCGAATTCAGATAATACTCTTATGGATTCATAAGTACCACTTCGCATAAAACTGAAATGCCAAACCTTAGGGGACCAAGTCATCTCACGCGATATCTCTTTCGGAATCGAATCGGTTTCGCTTGGCTGTTTCATTCCAAAATCAGTTTGAATATTGGACAGTCCTTGCTTTTCCGTAGATTGAGAGGAACAACTCGTATATATCATATCTGAATAATACCCGGGTTCCGTAGGGGAAGGAAAGAAGAGACCATTTCCGGATTGACTGTTATTTCTACAGATTTCTGGGCATGAGAAGTCTCTAAAAAGGTTTTCTAGAAGACCACAAGCTAGATGAAAATCGTTTTCTAAAATTTTATCAATAACGATGGGATTATCTCCCCCTCTAATATCCATTTCGAACCAGGAATCACGGGCCGCTAATCCAGCCAATAGCCCTAAGATGTGCGGAAATAGGGTTAATTCCGTAATCGTTGACTCGGTCATTGAAGACTCTAAATACCAGGTAGACAGATGATAAAACCGTTTCTTTAATGTATTACGACCGATCCAGAAAGGATCTGTGGGAAAAGTGTCTATAAAACTATTTTTTGGAATAGCTTTTCCTATCCTGTGAGAAAAGATCTCGTATTCGGAACTGTATTTGATTCCATTACCCATGTGAGTCACAGTCGAGTGTTGTCTATGCAAAGCCAATTCAATTGCATTACTACATACAATCTTTTTCCTTTTGAAAGTACCGATTAATAATGCTTCATGAGCAAAAAAGAATAGATCTCGTTTGCTATAACCCGTGGTTCCAAACCCAGTACCTTCAAGAAGAGATGGATCAGCCTGTATGTCGAACCCTTTGACACGTAAGAGACTCGACAATTCTTTCTGGCGCTGACACCTGTTAGACCTTCGAAGATTTATCAATTGGTTCAACCGGTTCGGAGCTATTAGAGCCGGATCCACCTCTGCAGGTACATGGGTTGAGGCGATAACGAGATTGTTACGAATGCAAGAATTCCTGCGCTCATTCTGAATACTCCTCAATATTAGGCAAGGTAAGAATCTAGGATCCGCTTCTAATTTATGATACGAACGATGAGCATTTAATTGATGAATGTCTTGAATCCATATTACACGGGGAGACATCTCTTTCGCCATTTCAGAAATGAGACTCACTCGGTATACGCTCTCCTTCGAGATGAAGTTTCCACGTGCATTATTGAAATATGATCGATTGTGTAACAGTTTCGGTATCGGCAGTTTGACCAACGGGAAGTAAGAGTCGGACGCTATATCCCTAATGAGATAGGATCTTCCAGTTTCCATGGGCCCTATCAATGAAATTCCTTCAGATGATAATAATCCTGATTGAAGCGAGATAGGTATGTCACGATATGGCATTTGTAGAATGCCCTTTTGTCTCATCGTAGCTGAAAATAGAATATTTCTTTCAGGGGCAGAAAGAACCCACTTCTCCGCAGAATCCGACTTACGGATCTTGTAATTCCATAGATTATTTCGACGGATCTGATGTAGGTACGACAAAAGACTCGATCCTTCTTGTGAGGAAGGTCCGTAATTCAACTCACTGCTCAATAAATGAAAATTCAATTTTGATCCATACTTGAAAATAGTCTTATTCGTAACTAAATATTGAGTCAATAGTTCCTTATTGACTCTAAGGGTATCAGAGCTTTCCCTACGCAGCATCCATGAATCAAGTTCATTCTTTACCAAGGAATAAAATAATATATTATTGATATAATTTAAAAATCTCTTCAGAGGATGTATCAGTAGATCCCTCGTTCCCATTTGCCCTGTCGAAGGAGAATACATCAACGTTTCCAGATAGGCCCTACGCATCGGGTCTATTGAGTATCCAATCGTAGCGAAGCGTTTCCATAAAGAAAGGGAATTGAAACCCGAAATAACGGGCCAAAAAGACTTGGAAGATGCAGGAACAAATAATATGGAAAGAGTGAGTTGAGATGGGATAGACATATTTGAAAATTTAAATATTGACCATCCCGGATATGAATATGAAACCTTCGTTTAATTAGTAATTTCTTCGACAATAAAAAGATCTATTTTGGATAATATGTCAATGATCGAATCGTTTTTGAATCTCAATGCTAATCTTTTTAACAAATAAGATCTAGCACCATTTATAACTTCCCTCGTTCTTTTTACAATCCCGGGGATACGGTAATCAAAATCATCACTTATTTTCAGGACCATTTCTGGATATGTGTTCTCCAGCAGATCGTAGAAGTATCTCCACCAGGTAGGGGTGAAAAACCAAGGTATATATTCCTCAAATAGGCGCCAGTTCTCCAAGACATTGTCTTTCCAATAAATCCAAGACATCTTATATTCGTTTAAATCGTTTAATAATTTCCCGAGATCGATGGGATGGGATGTACGGATAGGTTCTTCTTGCATAGTTGGATCCACCAACTTCGTATCTTTGTGCAAAACCTCCTTTTCAAGCAGTCCCGTGAGATTTTTTGACGCTCCACCGATGCGGAACAACGATAATCTTCTTGACCGATAAAGTGTTTCTACTTCTCTTAATTCCCAGAAAGACCTGATAAACGACTTGTTTCGGTCAAGTCGATTTCCAATGAAACCATTTACCGAGCTTGACCCCCCCTCAATAGACTTATTTGAATTGACTTGACCCAAGCCCAAATTTTTAGTATAAAATTGAGATTGCCAATCCGTCGATAGCTTATCGTTTACCAATGTTTGTTTCAAAGAAATGTTATCTCCATTGTGCGAAAAGAAAGAGAAATCTCTCATTTCACGAGGGAATGAGCTCGGTTTCGACAGTAATCTTTTGAGATTCAAAATCGAATTGAAATGGCTATCTGAATGGGTTAAAAATGAGAATATTATAGATCTATCCGAATCAGATGGGGTAGATTGAATCGTCGTGAGTATATAATCATTTGTTTCCCCTTCTGTTCGTTGCGAATTGTTAGGTAATAACGAATCAGACACTTGAGATTGAATAGATGAAACGACCCTTTCGTTACCAGAAAACCCTATTCCAAAATAGGAACTGACTGGATGACCATAGCCCACGCAGAAATCATCTGAAAAATTAGAGTAACTACCACCGTATCTTTTGATAAGGAAGTCCCTCCCGATCCTGAATTTCGGGGAAGAATCTCTTTCAACACGGTTTAATAGAAAAAATTGAGATCGATTTAAAAAGTCCCGTGTGGTCACTCTATCCAAAACATGTCTCTCAATACCCCCTTTCGAGCCTCTTCGACGACTCCAATTACGTAGAAAGAGATTCCAATTCTGTTTTCCCGTAAAGGAGAGGGGATCATTGGAAAAACCCGTTTGAACAGATTTGATGCCGGATGATCCAACAGGAAGTGGATCAACTGCATGCTTGAGCAGGATTGAAGAGCCTATGAATCCTTCGTTTACTAATAAATTGGGATCTATTAATAAATGATCCTTTCCTTTGATAATTCTTTTGAGTACAGAAACCTTTTTATCAATATCGATTGAACTAAAAAGGAAATCAATCAATGGATTATCCATATCGTTCAGTTTATCAACGAGGTAATCAGTCGTATCTCTCAGGGCTTCTCGGCAAATAATAACTTTGGAAAAGGAAAAAATATATTTGTAAATAAATGACACATTGGTATATTTGGTATATTGATGAGAATACTTTTCGTACCTACCGGTTGTCGTCTCGATAGTAGTACCAATACGACTCGTTAAGAACCTGTTTCTCCATATTGATATCCCGCGAATCGATGTATCCAAGTCATAATTGATTCCCACTAAAACTCTCCCGGAAGAAAGAAAAGACAAGTCTCTAGTTGTATTGAGCCATCCGTATACATTGGACTGAACATCCATATACTCATCAATTCGAAATAAAATACGTTTGATCAGCGAACGCTCTGCGTTCCCCCTCCATCCCAATAATCTCTTTCCGATGGTGATTCCTGCCACACCGGTGGATCCCGCCCAACCATCTAACTGGTATTGGATTCGTGAGAAACATTCATTGGCTAATGCACAGAAATTGTCATATAAAAGAAGCGTGTATATCGAGCAGAGAGAAATTAACTTCTTCCGTTCGTACCATCTAACTAAGGGATATAGAAGGCGTATGCTCCCTCTCTCCCGCAATCGAATCAGACAAGTAGTATTATATTTATTCCCGTCAGTGATTCCTCCGGGTATACTTAAAAAGATCTTACAATTTTTTGAAAAACTCTTTTTGAGATCTACACATTTGCTACTTTGAAACCCAAATATCCTCCATAATATTGTATTGAATGATAGATTTTCTTTACGTCTAAAGGCTTTTCCGGATTTTTCACCATTTTGATCAATACCTCTTACCCTATTCGGAATTGGATCCGATTTCTTGAAGAGTAGAATAAATCCAATCAGTCGATCTATTAATTTATTCCTTGTTTGTGAATAAGTCTGTGAAATAGGGGATTTTCTCCCATTTTCATGTGAGTTGAACTCTAACGATTGGAGGAACCACTTAAGATTCTGGGAGGGATAGAGATTTCTGTTGGAACCTTTTTCTGTTACTCCCGCCACGGAAGGGGAGACAGAATCCCCCAACCACGGAGGAGAGTTGGGTAGGAAGTATCGGAAATCTCTTTGAATTTCCCACGAATCTGAGATTTGTTTCGTATATGAAAAGACGCAATCGTTACCTCGTCCTTCTGCAAAATGTTTAAAATTTTTATAGAATTCGAAAAACCCCTGGAAATCTTCCAAATTCTTATCCAACACCCGTACCTGAGTCTTCTTCATCATATCTCCAGATAGACCACTGCTAGGGCCCTTCGTTATCCAGATTTTCCATCCATCTGAAATCAGAGGATCTTTCACATTATCCGTAAGAACTTGCTGCTTCTTTTTTTCCAAACCTGCAAAAATATCTTTGTTTAAAGCCGAGTTATAATCATGATATGTCTCTTTTTTTCCATCCTTTCCAACATATAAGGATCTTATTGATGGAGGAACGGAATAGGAGAATTGAAAAGAGTCTATTGCTGGTTCTTCGATCGTTCTACTACCCCCATCAATCAGTTTTGCCAAATCTATTGAACCTGTTTGTATTGAACTTTTTTCAATCAAGCAATGCATGGAGATTGGTATTGCCAGTACCATGAGGATTTCAAGAGCGGCAATGTTATCCCCCCGTACGGAATCGCGCAGGTTTCGTAGAAAGATCGAGCTGAACAATCACAAGTCAAATAATCTAATAAAAGGTTTATAACTAGAAAATGGACTACCCAGGGATTCTCTTCGATTTTGGTTCTTCAAGAATTCGGACAAGTAACAAAATCGATTGGTTCCCACTAACGCCAAAACTTTAGAGAGGGAATATAAGATTCCCACTCTGTCTTCTCTAACTCTTTTCACCCCAGTCTCCTTCTTCATCGTATTTATATAAAATAGATATCATTTATGTCTAATATATCATTATACGGATAATAATTGAAAAGATTCAAGGCCCAATGAGGTTAATGCCTCGAATCAAACGGAGTTACTTTATTCATAGGCATCTTCATATTCGGAACTTACGTCGTATAACGAATCCCATTTAACTGAGAGTTGAGGAAGACTGTTCCACCTTATCTATCTCCTAATCAAGATGCTCTCGTTTACGTCACAGGAATAAGTTCCGTAAGTGAATGGGCGAACGACGGGGATTGAACCCGCGCGTGATGGATCCACAATCCATTGCCTTGATCCACTTGGCTACGTCCGCCCCCTCCTGTACTTGGTTCTCTGAACATGAAGAGAGACCGGCTCTATGTCTATGATAGATGTCTATATCAATATATATATAAGGAGATTCATTCCGTAAAGAATGTGCTTTCAATTCATTTCAATGAACATGGGATGGTATTCCGTAACTCGGAGCATAAATAGATTGGATTTTTATAATAGCCGCGGACGCGGAAGAGTATTCTAAAGATTCTTTAGAATCAGGGATTGAAAACAACCTTTTTGTTAGGCTGTGACACACGGTTACTCCTCTTTCTATTTGTTTGAAAATCCGTTTGATAGAAATCCCTTTTATGCATGAAATACCAAACCTTTGGTAAAGCGAAGGTTTGGTATTTCATTCTACTGCCAGACCAGAGAGCTATTATCCGTTTACAGAAGGAGCTTCAACAGAAGCTAAGTCTAGAGGGAAATTATGAGCGTTACGCTCGTGCATAACTTCCATACCTAGGTTAGCACGGTTGATGATATCAGCCCAAGTGTTAATTACACGACCTTGGCTGTCAACTACGGATTGGTTGAAGTTAAAACCATTCAAATTGAATGCCATGGTGCTGATACCTAGAGCGGTGAACCAGATACCTACTACAGGCCAAGCAGCTAGGAAAAAGTGCAGAGAACGAGAATTGTTGAAGCTAGCGTATTGGAAGATCAAACGTCCAAAGTAACCGTGAGCAGCTACAATGTTGTAAGTTTCTTCTTCTTGACCAAACTTATAACCTGCATTAGCAGACTCATTCTCAGTCGTTTCTCTGATTAAACTAGAAGTTACCAAAGAACCATGCATTGCACTGAATAGAGAGCCGCCAAATACGCCAGCTACACCCAACATGTGGAAGGGATGCATAAGGATGTTATGCTCAGCTTGGAAAACGATCATGAAATTGAAAGTACCAGAAATGCCTAGGGGCATACCGTCTGAGAAGCTTCCTTGACCAATTGGGTAGATCAAGAATACAGCAGCGGCAGCTGCGACGGGGGCTGAGTATGCAACAGCAATCCAAGGACGCATGCCTAGACGGAAGCTTAGTTCCCACTCACGACCCATGTAGCAAGCTACACCAAGTAGGAAGTGAAGAACGATCAGTTCGTAAGGACCACCATTGTAAAGCCATTCATCAACGGAAGCTGCTTCCCAAATGGGGTAGAAGTGTAAACCTATAGCTGCAGAGGTTGGAATGATAGCACCTGAGATAATGTTGTTTCCGTATAGTAAAGAACCAGAAACAGGCTCACGAATACCATCAATATCTACAGGAGGAGCTGCGATGAAAGCAATGATGAATACAGAGGTTGCGGTTAGTAGAGTAGGGATCATTAAGACGCCGAACCATCCGATGTAGAGACGGTTTTCGGTGCTGGTGATCCAGTTGCAGAAGCGACCCCATAGGCTTGCGCTTTCGCGTCTTTCTAAAGTTGCAGTCATGGTAATTTTTGGTTCTCAAAGCAATAAATGATTTCCCAGGCGAGTGCGCTTGTTAATTTGTAGTATATCACGAAATCCTATTCGTGTCAACTAATCGTGAATCTTCAACACAAATAAGGATGGGAGAGACTCCCCGGTCTTTTGTACATCTTTATCTCTATATCCCTGATATCGCAGGATGTATCCTTTTATCGATAATAACTATCGATAATAACCAATTGAAAAATCTCCCCTTGTATCTTGGAGGGATAAAAAAGAACCATTTATTGACAACTAAAGAATATGGGTTATCAACCCCTTTCTATGCCCATGAAGCACTATCTTTTTACAACAAATAGAGCTACAGCATTCTACCTATAATAGAATCGTTTTTATCAGATGAGACCTCTCAAAGAGAATTGAAAGGTTGCGCAAGCGAGGTGAGAGAAGAGGTAAGTAAGAAAGGGGGGGGCAATTCCTCCCAATGAGATGGCTTTGGGTTGGACTCAAGACTCAGTGGATTTGGACGAAGCACGGACGTCTCGTTTTTGGGTCGGGATGAAAAGAAGCTAGCTTCCCAAACCGCGGCAATTGCTCAAAGCACGCAGATTTCTCACTATGTTTCACAGTCGGTTTCAATTTCTCGATCATCCTACCTCAAGCATTTTCTCGATGAACTTCTTAATTCCACTTTCAGTTTATTTCTCTTGGATAAAAAAAAACAGATGTTTGAAAAAGAGAATTTCAGGATCGAATCACCCCTTGTCAATCCTCCCCTATAACTTGATACATCTTTTTCATTATCTATTCATTATCTAATTTCTTTTTATCCATAGGTTTCTTTTCTTGGCATGTCTTAATTTCTAGCGTCCGGCGCTTCACAACGAAATGTTTCAATCCACAAGTAAAAAGTTGTGGATTGAAACAAACCTGAGATTAGCGAAAATGGGCAAAAGCTTTGTTCGCTTCTGCCACCCTATGAATCTCTTCCTTCTTCCGTACTGCACTACCGGAATTTCTGGCCGCATCCATCGATTCATCACTCGACCTTAAAGCCATGCTTCGACCTGAACGTTTTCTACACGCAATCAGTGACCATCGGATAGCCAAAGCCCTTCCCTCCGCAGGTACCACTTCAACGGGAATTCGATAGGTTGATCCACCCACACGTTTGGATTCTGTTGTAACATCGGGAGTTACCCCACGTACGGCTTGTCGCAGAACAGACAGTGGATTCCTATTTGTTTTTTGCCTTATACGTTTCATAGCTTGATAAATAATCTTATAAGCCAGGGATTTTTTTCCATACTTCATGGTACGGTCAACCAACATGTTTACCAATCGATTCCGATAAATTGGATCCGATTCTATATCTCTTTTTTTATTCACTACACTGCTCCGATATGACATGAGTTTGCAGATACATCCGATCTTTCTTCCATTCCAACTATTTCTTAGGATATTATTTTGGCTTTTTGACTCCATATTGTAGGGTGGATCTCCTGGCTCTTCAGAAATCTCCCTCCAAACTGCACGTACGACTTTCATCGGATGCAGCTTTCCATATGATTGAATAGAATAGATTGAGGTGACTTCAAAGCACTTCGTAAAATCGTATTTACTCGTTACACATCGAGCATCCGTTTCCTCTTCATCCTTCTAAGAATGGGAGAGAATCAAAGTTTAGGAATAGAAAGAAGAAAATCTTGCATTTTATTCATCTGACTGAGACTGTCCGTAGGTTTCTTAATCCAATTACCGCTTAAAACTTTTCACGGAATCTTCATCGCGATTGTCTGAGCTCGTTCCAGGAGAGAAGAGACATTGCAGGCAGATCCTTGGAATAGGAGTCCGGGTAAAACTCAAGCTACTGGAATTTAATACCTTAGACACCAAGTTGTTTCATACAAATAGAAGGATAATAATCAATCTTTGTCATAGCAGGCTTCAGTCCCCTGACAATACTTTCACTTCCGGGTCAGCTATACGTTTAGCATATCGGAACGACCGATACGGAATCATTACGATGATACAAGTTACGACTATATTATGCAACGCACTGGGACGCCCTTTCTTACGATCCTTCACTCCTACAGCATCTAAGGTTCCTCTAACGATGTGATATCTTACACCGGGTAGGTCCTTGACCCTTCCGCCTCTTACAAGGACCACAGAATGTTCCTGCAAATTATGGCCAATCCCTGGTATATAAGCTGTTACCTCAAACTTGGAGGTTAATCGGACTCTGGCGACTTTACGTAGAGCAGAGTTAGGTTTCTTGGGTGTAGTTGTGAATAGTTGACAGATAGCCAGTTCCAATGTCACTATACAGAACCGTACATGAGATTCTCACCTCATACGGCTCCTCGTCATTCAAGTAAGATTAGCAGTGGGGTCACAAAACCCTTTTTCGTTTCTTCCTATACAGAAGAATTTACAAAAAAACTAAGAATAAGGGGATCTTATTATTAGTTTTTTAATCATTTTTGTTTTGCGTTTTTTTCCCTCTTAGTCTTAATTCCTATAGAAAAGAGGGATTAATATTACGAATTTGATACCCCACCGTTCCGTATCTTTTTATCATACTCATATAGACTTAAGAATCCCTCTTATCTAATTGCTAAAACTCACAGAATACGCATCATGAATCGTTCCGTCTTCAAGAACTGATTAATTCATGGTACTCACGACGCTCACCTCAATGGAATAAATTGAGTTAATAGATAAAGTCAGAATAAAAAGATGTTGAATCGACAGATAGAGAATTTTTCTATCAAATGGATAACTGACAAATGAATCTTTATCTATCTCCTAATCAAGATGCTCTCGTTTACGTCACAGGAATAAGTTCCGTAAGTGAATGGGCGAACGACGGGGATTGAACCCGCCATTTTGTCTCCGTTTGAGTCGTATTTTACGAATCCGATAGATATAGAGGAGATTGACGAGCCGGTATAGGCTTATCCGTATTATTAATCACCATTTGAGAAGGAATTCATTCCGAAATGAAAAGATCTTTTTCAATT